AGAATCATTCCCGCGCGCTCGCTCGCAGGGATCGTTCGGAGCATGAAACTCAAAAAATGCATTTCAATGGACCCAATTCATCAGTATTTTTCCAATTTTGGATAAAAAAACCCATAATTCTTCATTCAATTTCGGGGGTGAATTACATACGAATTCTTTTTTTTTTTTCGTTTTTTCCTACCTACTATAAAAGGGTTAGTGATACTCCTTTTCTTTGGTATACCTAATCCAAGTATCCAAGTGCATTTTTTCAGTCAAAATCATGACATGAGCCCAGCTAACAACTCCAATTCTACCGATGCTGACCAAGAAGTTTGGAGATTCATTGGAACTTGGGCGAATTAGGAATCCCCAGACGCATCGCCCTTGAAGAACAACCCCAACTTATAGAAAAGGTGCGCAAACACTAATAGATTTGGAAACAACTCACATTATATCTGAATCAATCAGTTGGGTTGCTTTGGTATTTGGTCTGTCGAACGTTCTCTAACGCGCGATTCCATTCGAAGTATCTTATATAGATTATTTACTATTTACAATTCGGCTGACTTTATCGCTGTGCTGCACCCCATTGTGTGGATTTGCTTCAAAAAAAAATCTTTTTACTGATATGATAACCCATTGGGTGGGGGGTCTTACTTTTTTTATGGGCTTATAGGTGTTATTCGGTTGACAAGTATTTCCAGCCATTTCGGGCCCGTTTTGAGTACTAAAGCTCGATTCGGGATTTGGAATGATTCTTTCACGACTTCGAACTCTAATTCGATTATTTTTTTTGGGGGGTGCAGTCGAGATAGTACAGGGTCAAAGACTGTAATTGTGGATTGTTGTTAATTATATGTAAGGGTTCCTCACAATTCAACGCATTGAATCAAATCTATTAAGTCTAGGACTCGAACAGGAAGAGATAATAATAGAATCGGTCAATGTCTTCTGTTTCTCTATCTAATCAATAGAAGAAAGAATCTTCTATATTGAATCTTAATGAAAAGAATATTTTAATACAATTTGAGTTTTTTGATATTGATATCATATTCATTTTGTTTTTTCATTTCACATAATCGAATTATATATCATAAATAATAAATATATATATGATATGTGATATGCATTTTTCATATGAAATTCTTAAGTCTTAATCTTCTAGAATGAATCGTCTACAATATCTGATTCTAAAATAAATCAAACTGAATCTAAGTCTAAATGAAATTGAAATTCAAATAATTAGAAGACTAATAATACATATTTCATTTAATATTAATCAAAATATTATTAATATTAATAAATTAATAAAAGTTAAGTTAAGAAATTCAGTTAAGAAAAATAAGGGGAATGAATGAAAATGAAAGAATTCATTATATATGATATAAAACCCAACGTATGAATAAATGAATATTTATTGGTAATGCTCAAAAAGAAAAAAGAAACGAAGGGGGTGTCTTTTTCTGTTGTAAGAAAAATAAAATATCCATTTTACTTAAGGATTTAGTTAAGGATTTAGTGTACAAATACAACTAATCCTTAATTACATATGCATGCAATCATATATGTATTACAATTGTATTACAATTAAGAAGGAGGATTTACAATGCGAAATTTCAAAACATATCTCTCTGTGGCACCTGTGTTAAGTACTCTATGGTTCGGGTCTTTAGCAGGTCTATTAATAGAGATCAATCGTTTATTCCCGGATGCATTAACATTCCCTTTTTTTTCGTTCTAGTTATTGACATGGGAAGGGATGCAAAATATTAAAGATACAATAAATTATCTGTGACTAATTCCTCCCCCTTTTTGTGTTTTGTTCTTTTTTCAGTTTTTTAGGATCTGATGATATAAAATAAAGTAAAAAAGAAGAAACGAGAAAGAATTCAACCGCATCAAAACCCCGGTTCATGCTCCAATTTATAGTTCTAATTCTATTCTATAATCTATAAGGCGAATGGAAAATGGGGATCTAGTGCAACAAAATCATAAAAGAATACAAGATACTTAAACGAATGAAATAAAATGCTATACAGGAATTAGACAAAATGGATAGTTGGAAACAATTGTATTACTTATTATTTTATTTTATTACTTCTGCAACGAAATCTTTCAGAAAACTGGATTTCGAGTTAGCAACTTCTTTTTTCTTCGTTTCGGATCGAAAATCAATAAACTAAATAGAAAAGTTGAGTGAATCAAAAATCCAAAGGAGATTTATGGCCAAGGGTAAAGATGTCAGAGTAAAAGTTATTTTGGAATGTAAAAGTTGTGTCCAAAACGGTATTAATAAGGAATCACCAGGTATTTCCAGATATATTACTCAAAAAAATCGACACAATACACCTAATCGATTGGAATTGAAAAAATTCTGTCCCTATTGTTACAAACATACGATTCATGGGGAGATAAAGAAATAGATCAAATGGCACATGTGTGTGCCAACCTTCCGAGGAACAAATTACCTATATGGATATATAGCTAAATCTAAACATAAACCAATCAAATCCTATTTCTGAATTCGAATTCATTTGGGATTCGACCGAAACGAAATAGGATTTTTTTTATTAGAGATAAGGAATAAACATGGATAAATCCAAACGACTTTTTCTTAAATCCAAGCGATCTTTTCGTCGGCGTTTGCCCCCAATTGGATTGGGGGATCGAATTGATTATAGAAACATGAGTTTAATTAGTCGATTTATTAGTGAACAAGGAAAAATTTTATCTAGACGGGTGAATAGATTGACTTTGAAACAACAACGATTAATTACTATTGCTATAAAACAAGCTCGTATTTTATCTTCGTTACCTTTTCTTAACAATGAGAAACAATTTGAGAGAACTGAGTCGACCCCTAGAACTACAGGTCCTCGAACCAGAAAGAAATAAATAGGTCTATTCCTCAATGGAATCCAAATTCCAATCCGAACCGAACCCCGCCCCACTTCGGGTTGATGTCTTGTTCGAAAAATTCGAGAATACAAATTGGGTTGTTACATGGTAAAAAAAAAAAAAAAGAAATCTTTTTTTATTGAAACGTGTTCGTTCATTTTGACTACTTTATTTAGAATAGTAAGTTCTACTCTATCCTCCCGGAGTTTATTCTCCGGGGACCTCCCTTTAAATCATTCTGGTGGATTTCTTCCAATATCCTTATTTAATGATCTCAATGATCTCATTGGAAATAATGGAAAGACAATTCCTATTTGATATAGCTATTTGTGCAAGTATTTTACGATTAAGAAGCAACTGCCTCTTGTACATATTATTTATTAATCGACTATAAGTATAAGATACCTTGTTATCACGAATTACTGCATTTATTCGAGCGATCCACAAACGACGAAAATGTATCTTTTGCCTGCGCCTATCTCGATGCGCAGAAACCAAAGCTCTCATTTTCTGTTGAATAGTAGTTCGAGTAAGTCTTGAATGAGCACCTCGAAAGGTTGATGCAAATAAACGAATTTTTTTTCTACGTCTCCGAGCTATATACCCTCGTCTAATTCTGGTCATTGAATCAAATTCAACTTTGATGAATAACTAATTGATTTTTTTTCTTTCAGTCATTCTTTTTCCCTTTCCTAGTCTGTTAATAACAAAACGGATTCTTCCGATGTATAAAATACAAATTCCAATGGCTTTTGCTACTATGACCTTCCCAACCACGATTTTTCCGTGCATTTCACTTAGAAATGTAAATTTGAAATTTAAGTAATGTAATTTAAGTATAATATTAAGTATTATGGATAAAGAAATAGTGGGTTACATCGTTTCTATGGTTACTTCTTAAACGGTGAGGTCCTCTCTATACACCGGAGCCACTTCCCTCATTGAATCAATGTTATTAGTAACTTGTACAGTTCACATTCTTTGACTCTACCCATAAATTATCCAGTAATGGATCTTTTCACAACAAGATCTACCCATACAGTAACGGCATTTAATTTTGAAGGTTGGCTAGGTAGCTGACCCTGTTAGTCCGTTCTTGCAAGAGTGGAAGCATAATCTTTCTGCTTCTTAAATACTTTCCCCGCTTAATGAATAATCAATCATTTGCCACCAATGGGGAATTGCTTCTCATCTCAAATTGAGTTGATTGGATTTGCACCAACGGAAACCATAAATTTAATACACAATCACAATAGAGGTCTTTTTTTTTTTTGTCTTTGTTTGTTCTTTTTTTTATTTATTTAATAGTGAATGGAGTTCTTCGATCCTATTCATTGGTACTGGTCATTGATACTGGAAAAAGGGTCTCCTTTCTTTTGTTTTGTTCCAGCTCATGATCTGAACGAGTCGCACATACACCCTAGTACATGTTCCTCGACGCTGAGGGCATCCCCGAAGAGCGGGGGAGTTTGTGACATTTTTGATTTGCTGTCTTGTGTTTCTAATAAGTTGTTTAATAGTTGGCATGCTGAATCGTATACAGAATGGGCTGGTTTAGATCAATCCTAACCAGATGATTATGAATTTCATATTTGACTTCTTTACTCTACGTGAAATCCCCGGTATTTTCGACCGCTACAAGATCCACAATTCCATGAGCTTGGGCTTCTGTTGCTGACATAAAAACATCCCTTTCCATGTCTTCGGATACAACCCATAAGGGGTTACCCGTTCTTTGTACATAAACCCTTGTGAGGGTTTCGCGGAGTTTCAGCAGTTCTTCCGCTTCCAGGACAAATTCTCCTGTTTGTGCCTCATAAAAAGAACTAGCAGGTTGGTGGATCATTACCCTGATGATATAACATAATAAATGCTTCCTCTATTTCGTTCGTACGATCGGGCGAACGAAAAAGAATAACAAGAAAGAAAAATAGAACAACCGTACAGGCATTCTTTGTGCATTGCATACGGCTTCGCAATGGAATTCACCCCTCCTTTCCATCGGGGAAAGAAATCAAAAAAATAGGATCTATCAGATCCAGACCCTTAAGCGATCGTGATCCATTTACCACCCTTCCTTTCGCGGGAGTTCAAAAATACTATGATGGTTCCGTTGCTTTCTATATTTATCTCGTCTGTGATTCAGCAATCCTAAAGTTTCTTTTTGATCCGATCAAACAAAACAAAGAAAAGAAAGCTCTTGTTTTTTTTTTTCATTTTAGTACTCTTTCATAACATAAATATTTAGAAAGATACTTTTGGTGTGAAAACAAAAAAGTTTGTGACACTGAACTGGACCCCCAATAGATAAGATCAAATTGGAAATACCCTTTTTTTGTCTCATACTACTCTCTCGATACATAATCTCATGTGATGAAAAAACAATAATGGTTTGCTCATATCGAATCCGAAGTGCTGTGCTATTATCACTTATGATTTTATTCATATTTCATGTGCCGAAAGCATAGTCTTCTTTTTCTCTCAAATAAAAAACTCATTAGCGCCAAGCGTGAGGGAATGCTAGACGTTTGGTAATTTCTCCTCCGACCAGGATGAAAGATCCCATTGAAGCAGCTAATCCCATGCATATTGTATGTACATCTGGTAGCACAAATTGCATAGTATCATAAATAGCTATTCCGGGTATTACCCATCCACCGGGAGAGTTTATAAACAAATAAAGATCCCTGTTCTCATCCTCTAGACTAAGATATACCATAAGACCAATAAGTTGGTTCGAGATCTCACTATCCACTGCTTGACCTAAAAAAAGTAATCTTTCTCGATGAAGTCGGTTGATTAGGACAAACTTTTATCCCTTAGGAACCATACACGCACCTTTGGATGCATACAGTTCACAAAAAACTGCGAAAAAAAAGAATCAATCTGTTGATTTCAGCCCTCTTCTCTTTCTTTTTTCATAGCAGGACTTTTCCACGTCCTAGTCCTAACGAGGGGGTTTTTTCTTCCATTTTCACGAAGGATGAGTTTTTTTTTTTGTTTTTCCCTAAAAAAGAATCCACTAAACTCATCGAACTAACCTCTCATTGATATATTATTGTTTCACCGAACTCCAATCCAAATTACGATGTTATTTTCTTGTTCCTGAATGGGCCTCTTCCATTTTTTTAGGTTTATGCTCTACTCCGGGTAAAAATCTGCCTGATTTTGATTTGCACATATAGGACAAAAGGTCCCAATACCACTTCTTTTTTTTTTTTCAATTTGTTTCGTGTCTGTCTTCCGCCAAATATTCGATGTAGTTATAATAATATTTCATTGATTGTCAGTTTGAGATTACTCATATGGTATAACTCATATGGTAGAATCTAAACAGGAATCATTTAGGATACAAGTGGTAATCATACATATATTATATTACAATTACCCATTGGGTATTTTTTAAACGGAGCCTAGATAGTTCATTTTATTGGCCCAAACAAGCCAACCATAAATTATTCGAATTGAGAATTTTCATATTAATATAAATCCGGATCTAATTGCACTTCACGCTCCAAATATTGATTGATGGTTCAATCAATCTTTTTGGGGCGAAATAAAAGATATCTCGATCGGGGGAGAGAACGGAGAAATTCCATATGACCCAATATGTCTGACAAGTCGCACTATAAGTCAATCCAAGTTGCATCTTCCTCTCCAGGATTCCGAAAGGGTACTTTTGGAACACCAATAGGCATTGAATGAAAGAAAAAGAGATTGAGTAGTAGTATGCTTCACTTTGATGTGGAAACGTAACAATGGATTTCTTGTTTTCCTAGTATTGTTTTCATAGTTTTGCTGTTTCTCGTATTTTATCCTGACAAGTTTCTAGAGGAAGACGAAATGAATAAGGGAAAATTCTTACGAATGGGTCGGGCTGCTCGAATCATGACCAAGTATCTATGCATTCGCTCATGGAAAATGGGACCCATCAAATCCCCCCATTGCGGATTGTTACTTATCGGGTATAGAATAGATTTGCTTCTCTTTGTTCCTACGAACAGAATTGTTCCATTATGACTAACGAAATGGAATAAATAATAGACTAAATATTAACCCTTGCTCCGAGATAATCCTCTGAAAAGGGGAGGTCCATAGCATAGTCTTTTACAATGCGATAAAGTTACATAGTGTCTATTTTTTTTTGATAAAGGGGTATTTCCATGGGTTTGCCTTGGTATCGTGTTCATACCGTCGTATTGAATGATCCTGGTCGGTTGCTTTCTGTCCATATAATGCATACAGCTCTAGTTTCTGGTTGGGCGGGTTCAATGGCGCTATACGAATTAGCAGTTTTTGATCCCTCTGACCCCGTTCTTGATCCAATGTGGAGACAAGGTATGTTCGTTATACCCTTCATGACTCGTTTAGGAATAACCAATTCATGGGGCGGTTGGAGTATTACAGGAGGGACTATAACGAATCCGGGTATTTGGAGTTACGAAGGTGTGGCTGGCGCACATATTGTGTTTTCTGGCTTGTGCTTCTTGGCAGCTATTTGGCATTGGGTGTATTGGGATCTAGAAATATTCTGTGATGAACGTACAGGAAAACCTTCTTTGGATTTGCCTAAGATTTTTGGAATTCATTTATTTCTCTCAGGAGTAGCTTGCTTTGGGTTTGGCGCATTTCATGTAACAGGCTTGTATGGTCCTGGAATATGGGTGTCTGATCCTTATGGACTAACTGGAAAGGTACAACCTGTAAATCCTGCGTGGGGCGTAGAGGGTTTTGACCCTTTTGTTCCGGGAGGAATAGCCTCTCATCATATTGCAGCGGGGACCTTGGGCATATTAGCGGGTCTATTCCATCTTAGTGTCCGTCCACCCCAACGTCTATACAAAGGATTACGTATGGGTAATATTGAAACCGTACTTTCCAGTAGTATCGCTGCTGTCTTTTTTGCAGCTTTTGTTGTTGCTGGAACTATGTGGTATGGTTCAGCAACTACCCCGATCGAATTATTTGGTCCCACTCGTTATCAATGGGATCAGGGATACTTCCAGCAAGAAATATATCGAAGAGTTGGCGCCGGGTTAGCCGAAAATCAGAGTTTATCAGAAGCTTGGTCTAAAATTCCCGAAAAATTAGCTTTTTATGATTACATCGGCAATAATCCAGCGAAAGGGGGATTATTCCGAGCGGGAGCAATGGACAACGGGGATGGAATAGCTGTTGGATGGTTAGGACATCCTATCTTTAGAGATAAAGAAGGGCGTGAGCTTTTTGTGCGTCGTATGCCTACTTTTTTTGAAACATTTCCAGTAGTTTTGGTAGACGGAGACGGAATTGTGAGAGCCGATGTTCCTTTTAGAAGGGCGGAATCTAAGTATAGTGTCGAACAGGTAGGGGTAACTGTTGAATTCTATGGTGGTGAACTCAATGGAGTCAGTTATAGTGATCCTGCTACTGTGAAAAAATATGCTAGACGTGCTCAATTGGGTGAAATTTTTGAATTAGATCGTGCTACTTTGAAATCTGATGGTGTGTTTCGTAGCAGTCCAAGGGGTTGGTTTACTTTTGGACATGCTTCGTTTGCTTTGCTCTTCTTTTTTGGACACATTTGGCATGGTGCTAGAACCTTGTTCAGAGATGTTTTTGCTGGTATTGACCCGGATTTGGATGCTCAAGTAGAATTTGGGACCTTCCAAAAGATTGGAGATCCAACTACAAGGAGACAAGTGGTCTGATACAACATCGGTCTGGTATTTTTCGCCTCTATTTTGGATTTTACTTTGATATAGGGTACCGGCGAAATCTTGATTTGAATCACCGCCCTTTTTTTTTTTTTGATTTTGACTCTTGTCCTTTCTTTATCTGGGAGATAATCCCAAATGAACAGGTGTGGAAGCTATAATTGTAAACCACGATCGAATTTATGGAAGCATTGGTTTATACATTCCTCTTAGTCTCTACTCTAGGAATCATTTTTTTCGCTATCTTTTTTCGAGAACCGCCTAAGGTTCCGACTAAAAAGGTGAAATGATTTTTCATCATCTCAATTGAAGTAACGAGCCCCCCATATTGGGAGGCTCATTACTTCAACTAGTCTCCGTGTTCCTCGAATGGATCTCTTAGTTGTTGAGAGGGTTGCCCAAAAGCGGTATATAAGGCATACCCGGTAAAACTTACAAGTAACCCAGATATAAAGATGGCGACTAAGGTTGCTGTTTCCATTATTATATAATATAATTTTGAATTTCAAGACCACAATGGATCTATGATAAGATCTTTTATTTACAACGGAATGGTATACAAAGTCAACAGATCTCAACCAATGCAATAGGATTTATGGCTACACAAACCGTTGAAGGTAGTTCTAGATCTGGTCCAAGACGAACTTTAGTAGGGGATTTATTGAAACCATTGAATTCGGAATATGGTAAAGTAGCTCCTGGATGGGGAACAACCCCTTTGATGGGTGTCGCAATGGCTTTATTTGCGGTATTTCTATCCATTATTTTGGAGATTTATAATTCTTCCGTTTTACTGGATGGAATTTCAATGAATTAGGTCTATAAGAGCCATGAAGTTCTGGCTTTTCAATCCAAAATGAATCACTTAGGACTCAGATTTCGAGGCCATTCTGGTAGTTCGACCGTGGAATTCCTTTGTTTCGGTATTTCCGGAATATGAGTGTGTGACTTGTTATAATTGATCCTATTGATAGTACAGAGAATGGGTCTGTCATCTTGATAGAGATGGTTCTACCTCGTCGGATATTCATCCTATAGTATCTGGAGCACGGACTATATGGAATAGATCAAGAAATATTTGAACTATGATTCCTACTTACTATTCGGACCTCGCAACCGGACTCACAAAAAAATTCAAAGATTTTGATTTGAATAGAATTATTTAGAATTCTAAAGCGAAGGATTGTATTTTTCTTCCTTCCAAATTTGGTTTATTTATGCTTTTTTTGTTTTGACCAATGGGCAAACGTTTCTCTGGATTTTTATTAGTGATTTCATCTATTCATTGAAATTAGTGATTTCATCTATTCATTGAATAAGTGATGATCAAATGGTTCTTACTCAGAGAACCTTTTGACTTAGCTTGGTTGGGGGCTTTATTCAATCATCGTGGTTTTAGTATGAATCTCAGGTTTCAATCGATT